ATTTTAAATATTGTAATATTACATAATCAAAAATTTTCTCCACCCACCATAAAAAACTTCTAGGGCCTTTCCTGTTTCTGGGGGGTTTTCAGGAATTATAGGCATCCCAGGAGTTTAGGGGGGTAGGGGGGTTTAACGCCCAAAAAAGGGGGGTATATAATAGTCTAATTAGGGGAAATCGTTACACTATTATGCTCATGATAACAGTTATGCAATTCTTCTATCAATACTCTGAATAACTGAAACATGTGAACTAGGTAAAAAATGTGCGTTCAACCTTCAAGCTTAAAGGAGCTTACACTCTGGAATGTTAATGAAGGTAGACGGAAAAAAATAACCTGACCCCTGTGGAGAGAACGCCCGGCATGTGGCCCACACTAGAGTATGGACTCCACCAACAACTTATGCCAGGGTCAATGAAAGTATGGGGAGTATACGAGTAATGGCCCTGAAATAGGAACCAAATGCCAGGAATAATTCATATTTAGCGACCCCCACAATTTTTGTCCCTCACCTTCATTAGTAGGAAACCTTAAGGAATCAACTGATGGTCGGTTCTTACTACATTAAATAAGTGAGTGTTCAGAGGTGGTGAGTCCTGGTATATATTAGGAAGTGGACGGATTAGCTCGGGCTTAAATCTCTCCGTACTAAATCTTTATTAGGACATTTGGGATTGATGTTATATGTCAACGAAAGTTTTTAGTTGATGTATTAGTCATTTAAATACCTCAAAGTACTGTTAAATTCTCTTGCCTTCATTTATCACTTAATATAATATCTTACATTAATTAAACGTTAGTCTCAACATTTCATATAATATGGTTAATATAGTGTAATGGTGATAATGCATATATGCACAAATAGCTGACCATCAAGACGTACATACGCGTCTTGCGGCCAGCTACCAAAAAATAGTTTAAAGTAGAGCGTCGGCTTTGGGAGCCGGTGGTGGGGGTTAAAGCCCCCCTTTTTTGAAGCATTAAGAGGGGGTTAGCCCTCGGCCTTCGGTTTACAAGACCGACGCTCTTATTTCTGAGCTATTAATGCATTTTCAATTTAATACGCCATTTTCAAGTCATCCAATGGTTGGAAATATCATTAAGAAAAGGGAGAAGTAGATAATAGAGGCAACTTGTCCAATAATAATGTAGGGGTCTTCTACGGGCATTCCTCCGATTCAGGTAAGGATTGCTACGTCTGCGATTAGAAGCCAAAATAAGAATTGGGTTAGGGGGCGGAAGGTTAGTCCTCGTTGTTTTGATGTGTGCAGGATGGGTACTACTATTAAAACAAGAATAGAGAAAAGAAGGGCAAGCACACCTCCGAGTTTGTTTGGGATTGAGCGGAGGATTGCGTAGGCAAACAAGAAGTATCACTCTGGTTTGATATGGGCGGGTGTAACAAGAGGGTTGGCTGGTGTAAAATTGTCAGGGTCCCCTAAAAGATTTGGAGAAAACAGGGCGAGAGAAATTAGAGCAAATAGAAGTGCTCCAAATCCGACAAGGTCTTTATAGGAGAAGTAAGGATGGAATGAGATTTTATCTGCGTCTGAGTTAATTCCGGCGGGGTTGTTTGAGCCTGTTTCGTGTAAGAAAACAAGGTGAATTAGCGTGGCGGCGGCGATGACAAAGGGGAATAAGAAATGAAAGGCGAAAAAGCGGGTCAGGGTGGCGTTATCTACAGAGAAGCCCCCTCAGATTCATTGTACTAGGGAGTTTCCAACATAAGGGAATGCAGAGAGGAGGTTCGTGATTACTGTGGCCCCTCAGAAAGACATTTGTCCCCATGGTAGTACGTAACCTACGAAAGCGGTTATTATCACCAAGAGAAGTAAGACAACCCCGACATTTCAAGTCTCTTTATAGAGGTATGAGCCGTAGTATAAGCCTCGGCCGATGTGAAGGTAGATGCAGATAAAAAAGAAGGAGGCGCCGTTCGCATGTATATTTCGAATAAGTCAGCCGTAGTTTACGTCTCGGCAAATGTGGGCTACAGAAGAAAAGGCGGTTGCGATGTCTGAGGTGTAGTGTATGGCTAGAAATAAGCCTGTTAAAATTTGGGTAATTAGGCATAAGCCTAATAAAGAGCCAAAGTTTCATCAGGCGGAAATGTTTACGGGAGTTGGGAGGTCAACTAAAGCGTGGTTTGCCACTTTAAAGAGGGGGTGTGTTTTTCGAATGTTGGCCATAAGGGTTCTTGTAGTTGAATAACAACGGTGGTTTTTCAGGTCATTGGTCTTGGTTAAAATCCGAGCAGGAATTATGGTTTATTTAATATTCATTCTTTTAGGGGGGATAGTAGTTGGCATGGCTGCTGTGGCAGCAAACCCATCACCGTACTATGCGGCATTGGGCTTGGTTTTAGTTTCTGGACTAGGGTGTGGGGTACTCGTGGGGCATGGGGGGTCTTTTTTGTCTTTAATTCTTTTTTTAATTTATTTAGGAGGAATATTAGTGGTCTTTGCTTACTCTGCAGCGTTAGCTGCTGAGCCCTACCCAGAGAGCTGGGGAAGTACGCCGGTGTTAAGTTTAATAGGGGCTTATATGATGGGTGTATTAGGGGCAGTTTTTTTGGTATGAGAGGGGTGGCATTTTAGTTCTTGAGGGTCGGTTGAAGAGCTAGGTGAGTTAGGGGTTGTTCGGGGGGACTCAGGAGGGGTTGCTTTTCTTTATTTGGGGGGAGGGGAGATGTTGATTGTTGCAGGGGGTTTTTTATTACTGACTCTCTTTGTAGTGCTTGAATTAACACGTGGCCTGAGTCGGGGGGTGCTACGTGCTGTTTAATAGTAATAGGGAGAAAGCCAGGAGAATGGTTAAAAAGAAAAACGAAAGGTAGATTTTGATTAAGCCTTGTTGAATATTATCAACGGAGGTTGCCAAAGGCTTGTTTAGAGTCTCGGCGGCTTTTGGCCCAATTTTTTCCGCCCACGTTTGGTCAATAGTTTGAGATGCTAGTAGTTGTCCTAATATTAGGTTAACTTTAGGTGCAGAACGGTGAACAATTGATGGGAAGAATCCTAGTAAATTGGAAAAATTATGGGGGGCAGGGAGTGGTAAGGGCTTGAATTGCTTATTGGTCAAAGAAGCGAGCTCTAAAGCGGTTAAAAGGCCCAGGATTGTGACGATAATAGCGGCTAGTTTTATTAGGGGGGGTATAGTTATCACAGGGGTTTTTAGGGGGAGGATGTTAGAAGTAATAATTAAACCGGCAATAATACTCCCTCAGGCCAATCGTTTAATTGGATTCATTACGGAAGGGTTATTTTCATTGATAGGAGATAGAGCATTAAACCGGGGAAAGCCCATTGATACGAAGAAAATGATTCGAAGACTATAAATTGCTGTGAAAGAAGTGGCAACAAGTGTTAGCGTGAGGGCTCAGGCGTTTAGATGGGAAGTATTTATGGCTTCAATGATAGCATCTTTTGAGAAAAACCCTGCTAGAAAGGGCGTGCCTGTTAATGCAAGGCTCCCTACTGTGAGAGATGAGGATGTAAAAGGTGTGATGTTGTGTATACCCCCCATTTTTCGAATATCTTGTTCATCATTAAGGCTGTGAATAATAGAGCCGGAGCAAAGGAATAGCATAGCTTTGAAAAAAGCATGGGTGCAGATATGTAGGAAGGCAAGTTGAGGTTGATTTAGGCCAATAGTGACCATTATTAAACCAAGTTGACTAGAGGTGGAAAAAGCAACAATTTTTTTAATATCATTTTGGGTGAGGGCACAGATAGCTGTAAAAAGTGTGGTTAGAGCTCCGAGACACAGGCAGACTGTTAAAGCAAGAGGGCTAGTCTCTAAAATAGGGCTAGTACGGATTAGTAAAAAAATTCCGGCAACCACTATGGTGCTTGAGTGGAGTAGGGCAGATACCGGTGTGGGTCCTTCCATGGCTGAAGGAAGCCACGGGTGAAGACCAAATTGGGCTGATTTTCCGGTAGCAGCGACAATTAGGCCGAGCAGGGGAAAAGTAAAATCTATTTGATTTGCCGTTGAAAAGATTTGTTGGAGTTCCCAACTGTTGATATTTGTTGCTATTCATGCTATGGAGAAAATTAAGCCGATATCCCCCACCCGGTTATATAAAACGGCCTGCAATGCTGCAGTATTAGCGTCTGCTCGTCCGTGTCACCAGCCGATAAGAAGAAAAGATATAATACCAACCCCCTCTCATCCAATAAATAGTTGAAAAAGATTGTCTGCTGTGACAAGAATTAATATTGCGATAAGAAAGATTAGGAGGTACTTAAAAAAGCGGGGTATATTAGGATCTGCGTGTATATATCAGGATGCAAACTCCAAAATAGACCATGTAACATACAATGCTACTGGGAGAAAGATGATGGAATATGTGTCAAATTTAAATGTTAGGGCGATATTTAAGGTTTGGGAGTTTATTCAGGTTCATGTTGAGATTGTTGTTTCAGCGCCCTCATTTAGGAAGATGGCTAAGGGGATAAGACTAATAAAAAAAGAAGCTTTAACAGCAGTTTTTACTTGTATAACAGGTCAGGAGGGGGCTAAAGGTTCGGGCCGAAGTGAAGTTAAAACTGGGTATAAGAGGAGTACAAAGGTGGAAATAAGAGTAGTGGGAGGCACTAAGTGTAAGTAGCTCATAGCTTCTACCTGGAGTTGCACCAAGAGTTTTGGCTCCTAAGACCAATGGACGAGCTGTTGTCCTTTAGAAGCTTGTAGGCTGGCCCCGGAATTAAACCGAGGTTACAAAAATTAGCAGTCTTTGTTATTATCAAACCACCCCGGTAAATGATGGGGGTTTCACCCTTATTTTCAGAGCCACAACCTGATGTTTTTTTTAAACTACATTAACAGTGACATCAACCTCAAATCAACTCGGGTTTTATTATTAGTAGAAGAAGGGGTATAAGATGGAGGGCGATGAGAAGATGCTCTCGTGTATGAGTGGGGTCAATGGCCAAGATGTGTTTTGTTAATGGGCCTCGCTGGGTGGAGAGAAACATGTATAAAGAGTAGCTTGCTGTAATAAGAGTGCCGGCCCCTGTTATGGCCAGGGTTCACCATGACCAGTTAAATAATGAAGTGATAATTAAAAGTTCTCCCATTAGATTAGGGAGAGGAGGAAGTGCGAGATTAGCAAGGGATGCTAGGAATCATCAAAAGGTTATTAAAGGAAGCACGAGTTGTAAACCTCGGGCGAGAAGAAGAGTGCGGCTGTGTGTTCGTTCATAATTTGTATTGGCAAGGCAAAAGAGGGCAGAGGAAGTGAGGCCGTGTGCAATTATAAGGATAATAGCTCCTGAGTAAGCAAGAGGTGTTTGAATCAGGATTGCGGCAGCAACTAGTCCCATGTGGCTTACAGAAGAGTAAGCAATTAGTGATTTTAAGTCTGTTTGCCGTATACAAATGGATCCGGTCATTACTAAGCCTCAGAGGGCTAAGATAATAAAGGGGTAGCTGAGTTCAATTGAAGGGGGGCCTAGGGCAGTGGTAACACGTATCATACCATATCCACCAAGTTTAAGAAGAACTGCTGCAAGTACTATTGACCCTGCGACGGGGGCCTCTACGTGGGCTTTTGGGAGTCATAGATGGGCCCCGTAAAGAGGCATTTTGACTAGGAAGGCGATTAAGCAGGCAGCTCATCAGAATTTGTCTCCGAAGGTCTCCAAGCTTATTGGGGGGTTGAATTCTATTGTTGTTAGCGATAATGAGCCTGTTGAATTTTGCAATATTAGAAGGGCAACTAACAAGGGAAGTGAGCCGGCAAGTGTGTAAAATAAGAAGTATGTCCCGGCGTTTAAACGCTCTGTTTGGTTTCCCCACCGGGTAATAATTATTAATGTAGGGATTAAGGTTGCCTCAAATATAATGTAGAATATAATTAGTTCTGTTGCCCCGAAGGCCATGATTAAGAAGGCCTGAAGTAGAATTAAAAGGGTAATAAATAGTCGTTTTCGGTTTAAGGGTTCATTAGAGGTGTGGTTTTGACTTGCAAGTATTATTAGTGGTAAAAGTCAACATGTCAAGACTAGCAGTGGGGTGGAGAGGGCGTCAGTTGCCAGGTATGAGCTGGAGAAACCCCAGGCAGAAGAGGAAGGGGTATTAAATCATAGAAGGCTTAGCATAGAAATAACAAGACTATAGGCTAAAGGGGTTGTTCATAACTTAGAAGGCTTGGTTAGTCATACAACCGGGATTAGTATGAAAGTGGGTATTAAAATTTTTAACATTGTAGCAGATTAAGGTTTTGTAGGTTGTCGGTACCGTGTGTTCGTGCGGTTGCCACTAGTAGGCTTAAACCGGCACTGGCTTCACAAGCTGAAAAGGCGAGCAGGATTATAGGAAAAGAGGAAAAGGTGAGGACTCCTAGTTGTAAAGTTCATAAAGAGATGGCCATGTACAGGGAGAGTATTATGCCCTCTAAGCAGAGTAGGGCTGATAATAGGTGGGTTCGGTGGAAGGCAAGGCCTGCGAGTCCTAGAAAAAAAGCAGCGGAAAAGGCAAATTGAGAGGGGGTCATTAGGTTATTATGGATTTTAACCATATTTTCTTGAGCCGAAATCAAGGGTTTTACTTAAACTAATTACCTATTCTGCTCATTCTAGACCCCCTTGAATTCATTCATAAATTAATCCGAGTGTCAAGAGTGTTAGAATAATAAAGGCTCATAAAAAAGTCAAGAGAGGGGAGGAAAGCTGATCTGCTCAGGGGAGGGGTAGAAGAAGGGCAATTTCTAAGTCAAATAGTAAAAACAAGATTGCTACTAGGAAAAATCGCATTGAGAATGGGAGACGGGCGGAGCCAAGAGGGTCAAATCCGCATTCGTATGGGGATAATTTTTCGTGATCAGGGGTAATTTGAGGCAGTCAAAAAGATACTAGGGCTAAAATAGAGGATAGGGCTATAGTAATAAATAATATAGTTGTGATTAGATTCATTATTTTTCCTTGGATTTTAACCAAGACTTTGTAATTGGAAGTCACGTGTACTATCTTTGGTACTAGAAAAATTATGAGCCTCATCAGTAGATAGAGATATAAAGGAAGAGTCATACGACATCAACGAAATGTCAGTATCAGGCAGCTGCCTCAAATCCAAAGTGGTGTTCAGAAGTAAAGTGAAATAGCACTTGACGTATTAGGCAAACGGCAAGGAATGTTGAGCCAATAATTACATGGAGTCCATGAAATCCTGTGGCCACGAAAAAAGTAGACCCGTAAACTCCGTCTGCGATTGTGAAAGGGGCTTCATAATATTCTAATGCTTGAAGAAAAGTGAAGTAAAACCCTAGAAGAATTGTTAAAATCAAAGAATGAATGGCTTGTTTTCGTTCGCCCTCTATAATACTATGATGGGCTCATGTAACAGTTACGCCTGATGCTAGAAGAACGGCAGTATTTAAAAGGGGCACTTCAAAAGGGTCTAAAGGGGTAATGCCTGTGGGGGGTCAGCACCCCCCTAGCTCAGGTGTAGGGGCGAGGCTAGAGTGGTAAAAAGCTCAAAAAAACCCTAAAAAAAAGAATACTTCAGAGGTAATAAATAGGATTATACCATAGCGAAGGCCTTTTTGTACGGGCGGGGTGTGGTGGCCCTGAAAAGTCCCTTCTCGTACAATGTCTCGCCACCACTGATATATAGTTAAAAGTAATAGGATTAGTCCAAGTGTTATTAGGGTTGTAGAATTGAAATGTATTCAGATAGCCAAGCCAGAGGTTAATAAAAGAGCGGCGATGGCTCCTGTTAAGGGTCATGGGCTTGGGTCTACTATGTGATATGCGTGTGCTTGATGTGCCATTAAACGTTTTCTTGTAAGTATAGGCTTAATAGAAGGACAAATACATAGGCCTGAATTATTGCAACGGCAACTTCTAAAAAGGTTAATAAAAAGAGCAGAAGTCCTGTTAAAAAGGCAACGGTTGGTATAATGGAAATAAGAGTGAAGGCTGCGGTGGAGATTAGTTGGATGAGTAGGTGTCCTGCTGTTAAGTTAGCAGTAAGTCGTACTCCGAGGGCAAGGGGTCGGATGAACAGGCTGATTGTTTCAATAATAATTAATAAGGGGATTAAAAGGGGCGGGGTTCCTTCGGGGAGAAGATGTCCTAGGGCATGTGTTGGCTGGTTTCGTATTCCAAGAATAACTGTTGCTAATCAAAGTGGCACGGCTAATCCCAGGTTTAGGGAAAGTTGTGTTGTAGGGGTAAAAGTATAAGGAAGAAGACCTAATAAGTTTATAGTAATAATAAACATTATAACAGAAGTTAAAATTATTGCTCACTTATGGGCGGGGGTAGAAAGGGGCTGAAAAATTTGTTTGACGAATCCCATGATTGACCATGTTTGTAAGGCCACCATTCGGCTATTTAAGACTCGGGGGGAGGGTTTAGCAAAGAGTGCTCAAGGAAGTGTTAAGGCTAGAAATATTAAAGGAATGCCCATTAAAACTGGGCTTATAAATTGATCAAAAAAGCTTAGCGTCATGGTCAGGCTCAGTAGGAAGATTTGAGGGTGGGCTGTTCTAAAATAGAAGGTTCGTTAGAAGTTGTGTGAGATAATACAAGGGGGGCAACTATACTTGGTAAGACAAGTCAGGTTAGGGTAAAAAAGTTTAATCAGAGTTTATAAAGAAGTTGAGGCATGTTCACTAAGGGTGGTTAGTAGTCACCATTCTTCAGCTTAAAAGGCTGACGCTTTCTACTATTTAGCTTCTTAATGAGGCGTCTTGAAGTATTAGTGAAGATCAGTTTTCAAAGTGTTTTAATGGCACTGCCTCCACAACAATGGGTATAAAGCTGTGGTTTGCTCCGCAGATTTCTGAGCACTGACCATAAAATACACCAGGGCGGGAGGCAATAAATGCCACTTGGTTTAAGCGGCCGGGAACTGCGTCTATTTTTACACCAAGGGATGGGACGGCCCAGGAGTGTAAGACATCTTCAGCAGACACTAGTACACGAATGGGGGATTCCATGGGAATGACCATTCGATGATCTGCTTCTAAGAGTCGAAACTGACCGGGCGCGAGGTCTTGTGTAGGGATTATGTACGAATCAAAGCCAAGATCTTCATAATCAGTATATTCATAGCTTCAATATCATTGATGTCCTATGGCTTTAATGGTCAAATGAGGGTCGTTGACCTCATCTATTAGATAAAGAATGCGAAGAGAGGGGAGCGCAATCATAATTAAAATTACTGCGGGAAGAAGGGTTCAGATGATTTCAATCTCTTGCGAGTCTAGGATATATTTATCAGTGAGCTTGGTAGAAACCATGGCGACAATAATATATAAAACTAAGGTGCTAATAAGAAACACGATTATTAAAGCGTGATCGTGAAAGTGTAAAAGTTCTTCTATAATAGGAGAGGCGGCGTCTTGGAAGCCTAGTTGGGCGGGATGGGCCATGATAAAACACGCAAGAGTTTAACTTGCAACTCCGCCTTGACAAAGCGGTGTAATAGTATTTTACTAGTGTCTCATAAGAAAGTGGCAGAGTGGTCATGCGGCCGGCTTGAAACTGGCCTACGGGGGTTCGATTCCTTCCTTTCTCGTGCCTAGGGTGATGTTAAAGGTAATAAGACCAAGGTTTAATTTTGGCAAATAAAGGCTCTTCAAAGGTGTGGTAAGGAGGGGGGCAGCCGTGTAATCACTCTGCGTTTATTGATGATAACTCTACTGCTGAAACTTCTCGTTTAGCTGCGAAAGCTTCTCAGATAATAAAAAGGAATACAATTACAGCTACTAAAGAGATTAATGAGCCAATAGAGGAGATGGTATTTCAGAGTGCATATGCATCGGGGTAGTCAGAATATCGTCGGGGCATACCTGCTAAACCCAGGAAGTGCTGAGGGAAGAATGTTAGGTTAACACCAATAAATATAACACCGAAATGGATTTTAGTCCACGTGGAGTGAAGGGTGTACCCAGAGAATAGTGGGAATCAGTGGACAAAGGCTGCTATAATTGCGAAGACTGCTCCTATAGATAAGACATAATGGAAGTGGGCAACAACGTAATATGTGTCGTGAAGAACAATGTCAAGTGAGGAGTTAGCCAAGACAATACCAGTTAGTCCACCGATGGTAAATAAGAAGATGAACCCAAGGGCCCATAAAAGTGGGGTTTCTCATTTAATTGATCCCCCGTGTAGAGTAGCCAGTCAGCTAAAGACTTTTACCCCTGTGGGGATGGCGATAATTATAGTTGCGGAGGTAAAATAGGCGCGCGTATCTACATCTATGCCAACAGTAAATATGTGGTGGGCTCAGACAATAAACCCTAACAACCCAATGGCTATTATTGCTCATACTATTCCTATATATCCAAATGGTTCTTTTTTTCCGGAGTAATAAGCAACAATATGAGAAATTATACCAAAGCCCGGTAGGATGAGAATATACACTTCAGGATGTCCAAAAAATCAGAAAAGGTGTTGGTAAAGAATGGGATCCCCCCCGCCCGCGGGGTCAAAAAAGGTTGTATTTAGATTTCGATCTGTTAGAAGCATTGTAATTCCAGCTGCTAGTACTGGGAGAGACAAGAGAAGAAGTACAGCCGTAATAAGAACTGCTCAAACAAACAAGGGGGTTTGATATTGAGAGACAGCCGGGGGTTTTATATTAATAATTGTTGTAATAAAATTAATAGCCCCTAGAATTGAGGATACTCCTGCCAAATGAAGAGAGAAGATTGTGAGATCTACAGATGCTCCTGCGTGAGCCAAGTTTCCTGAGAGAGGGGGGTACACGGTTCAACCGGTACCAGCTCCTGCTTCGACCCCTGATGAGGCAAGTAATAAAAGGAAGGAGGGGGGGAGAAGCCAGAAACTTATGTTATTTATACGGGGGAAAGCTATATCAGGGGCCCCAATTATTAAGGGAATCAATCAGTTGCCGAAGCCTCCAATTATAATTGGTATTACTATAAAGAAAATCATTACAAAGGCGTGTGCCGTAACGATTACATTGTAGATCTGGTCATCGCCAAGAAGAGCACCAGGTTGGCTTAATTCTGCCCGAATAAGTAAACTGAGGGCAGTGCCGACTATTCCTGCTCAGGCACCAAAAACTAAATAAAGGGTGCCAATGTCTTTGTGGTTAGTCGAAAATAATCATCGAGTAATTGCCATTGGTAAGGTGGCCGAGTAGGTGGTGGATTGTAATCCCATGAACAGAGGTTTGAGCCCTCTTCTTACCAAGCCCCGGGGTGTTACACGTTGGATTGCAAATCCGAAGAGGCAGACTAATAAGCTGCCGGGGCTTTCCCCCGCCTTTTCCCGGCCGGCGGGGGAAAGGTAGGCAGATGCTCGCTGGTTTGAGTCCCTAGCTGTTAACTAGGATTTTGTAGGATCGAGGCCTTCCTGCCTAGAAAAGCTTTAGCTTAATTAAAGTATCTGTTTTGCATACAGAAGATGTGGGTTAATGTCCTGCAAGTTTTAGAGGCTGAGGGATTTTAACCCTCGCTTAGGACTTTGAAGGTCCTGGGTCTTAATTAGCCTAAGTCTCTTATAGCTTAAGAAAAGAAAGTCAAAGCGGGGAGGATGGGTAAGAGTATGATGGTTGACACAGTAAAAACTACGAGTGGAGAAACAATGGTTCATCGTGTCACACGTCATAAAATAGAGGTAGTGACCTGGTGGGGGGCCATTGTTAGGGTGGCGGCGTAGCATAAGCGAAGGTAGAAATAAAGACTGAGTAGTGCACTTAAAGCTGCTAATGTGGCTGAAATTGGTAGGGTTTGTATTGTAAGTTCTTTTAAAATGAGTCACTTAGGGGCAAAGCCTGATAAAGGGGGCAACCCTCCTAGGGATAAAAGGGCTAATGGGATAAGGCATGTGACCACTGGGGACTTAGACCAGGAGATAGAAAGAGAAGCAATTGTTTTTACGTTATTGAAATTTAAGATTAAGAAAATAGAAGAGGTTATTAGCATATATATAATTAGAGTAAATAAGGCTAATAAAGAAGAGAACTGAAGTGCTAGAATCATTCAGCCAAGATGGGCAATAGATGAGTAGGCAAGAATCTTACGAATCTGGGTCTGATTAAGACCTCCTCAGCCTCCAATAAGAATGGATGTTAAGCCGATTAAGATAAAGATGGCAGGGGCGGTAGGTTGAATTTGCATTAAAATGATAAAAGGGGCCAATTTTTGTCATGTTGATAGAATTAATGCGGTTGTAAGGTCTAGGCCTTGGAGTACCTCGGGCAATCATGCGTGAAAGGGGGCAAGGCCTAGTTTTAAGGCCAATGCAAAGGTTAATAAAATTAAAATTGCTGGGTGGGCAGTGTGTGTTATATCTCATTGTCCTGTCAGTCATGCGTTTGAAATGCTTGCAAACAGGATTATTGCGGCAGCAGTGGCCTGAGTAAGAAAGTATTTTATTGTTGCTTCTACACTGCGGGGGTGGTGGTAGCGGGCTATTAATGGGAGGATGGCCATAGTGTTAATTTCAAGGCCTATTCATGCCAGTGCCCAGTGGGAGCTAGAGAATACAACAGTTGTGCCAAGTCCGAGGGTTAGTAAAAAAATTGTGAGAATAAAAGGGTTCATTGTTAGCACAGGCGGGATTTTAACCAACATGTTTGGGGTATGGGCCCAAAAGCTTATTTAGCTGACTTTGCTAGAAAATGGTGTACTGGGAGCACTAAGAGTTTTGATCTCTTCAGTAGAGGTTCGAGCCCTCTTTTTCTAAGGAGTTGGAAGGGTTTTAACCTTCATTTTTTACTCTATCAAAGTAATCCTATTGTCAGGCACAAATCCTTTAAAATTGGGGCGGCAGCCCTGCAAAAGAGATAGGTACGGAGAGGTGTCAAATAACTAAGGCAAGGGTTAAGGGAAGAAAGTTTTTTCAAATCAGATGTATGAGTTGGTCATAGCGGAAACGGGGGTAAGAGGCTCGTACTCAAAGAAAAAGTGTGGATAATAGGGCTGCTTTGAATATAATAACTGAAGTTGTGAGAGTAGGGGAATTAAGAAAAATTGTTGTTCCTAAGAATAAAATGGCTGAAAGGGTGTTTATTAATAAAATATTAGCATATTCTGCGAGGAAGAAAAGTGCAAATGGGCCCCCAGCATATTCAACATTAAACCCCGATACAAGTTCTGACTCGCCTTCTGTCAGGTCGAAGGGGGCCCGATTTGTTTCGGCAAGGGTGGAGATGTATCATATTGCGGCTAGGGGCCAAGCGGGGATTAGAAGTCATGTCGCTTCTTGGGCCACTATGAAGGTGCTAAGAGTAAAACCGCCTGTGAAAACAATTGCGTTTAATAAAATTAGGCCTAGGCTTACTTCATAGGAAATGGTTTGAGCAACTGCTCGTAGTGCCCCAATTAATGCATACTTTGAGTTGGAGGCTCATCCGGACCCCAGGATTGAATAAACGGCTAGACTAGACACAGCCAAAATAAATAATACAGCTAGATTTAAGTCTACAAGGGGGTGTGGTAGGGGGACGGGGGTTCAAAGTATTATAGCCAGGGCCAAAGCTAATATAGGGGTGGCTAAAAATAAGATAGGGGAGGAAGTAGAGGGGCGAACAGGCTCTTTTAAAAACAACTTCACACCGTCTGCAATAGGCTGAAGAAGCCCATATGGGCCCACAATGTTAGGGCCTTTCCGGAGTTGTATGTAACCAAGGGTTTTTCGTTCGAGGAGTGTTAATAGTGCAACTGCAAGAAGTACAAAGATAATTAAAAGAAGGGGGCTTGCAATAAACGAAAAAACTGTGCTAATCATAGTTAAGGAGGGGATTTGAACCCCTGAAAGAAAGGGCTTAGGTCTTTTGCATTAGCCGAGCTCTGCCACCCTAACATCCGGTTTTTTCCCGGTCCTGTTGCGTGGCCTTTTACCTAATTAAGTGTTTATCATTAGTTAAGGTTGGGGCGTGTCTATAACAGAGGCCCCCCCTTTTTGGTCCTTTCGTACTAAAAAAGGGTGCAACATAGATAGAAACCGACCTGGATTACTCCGGTCTGAACTCAGATCACGTAGGACTTTAATCGTTGAACAAACGAACCCTTAATAGCGGCTGCACCATTAGGATGTCCTGATCCAACATCGAGGTCGTAAACCCTCTTGTCGATATGGGCTCTGAAAGAGGATTGCGCTGTTATCCCTGGGGTAACTTGGTTCGTTGATCGGCACTGCCGGATCTGGTGGTCAGAATTTCTGTGTTGTAGAGCTGAAGCTCTATATTTTAAAAATAGTATTTTTAATCCTCGCGGGGGGTTTTGTTTTTCCTCGCAGTCGCCCCAACCAAAAACAGTGGAGAGGGGAACAAGGGTTTTATTGTTTTATAAATAAATTTTATATGTTCCTATCTTGTGTTTAAAGCTCCACAGGGTCTTCTCGTCTTATGTAAATAGCCCCGCTTCTGCACGGGGAGATCAATTTCACTGATTAAAAGAGGGAGACAGTTGGGCCCTCGTTTTGCCATTCATACAGGTCCTCATTTAAAAGACAAGTGATTGCGCTACCTTTGCACGGTTAAAATACCGCGGCCATTTAACACATGGTCACTGGGCAGGCAGGACCTCCTATATTATTCAAGCAGGAGGCGATGTTTTTGGTAAACAGGCGAGGCTCCGGGCTTGCTGAATTCCTTCCTCTTCTTTTAATCTTTCCAAGGGGGTACTCTTGTGTAAGGGTAATGCTTGCAGGGTGAAGGCATTTCTAGTTTTATGATACCTGTTCAATTCCCTCTATGTTTGGGGGCATTAATTTTCGGTAGGGGGTCTAATCCGATTTACACTTGTACTAGGAGAGCTTCAAGCTCTTGTTACTCATATTAGTATATTCTTCTCTATAGTTATATAGAGGGGCTTAATAGTTAAGGGGGATTAGGAAGTTTTATCTTTATTATTGGAGGAAGAGTATACTCAAGCTTTAACGCTTTTCACAAGATGGCTGCTCTTAAGCCCACTTAGGCATTTTCCTTCTCAAATATGATCCTTAGCCTCATATAAAAGTTGGCTCTTTTGTCAAAAAAGCTGGACCTTTTTTGACTAACTCCTGTGATTCCTTTAATCTTTATTAAGGCGGGGCCTATTAAAAAGAGGAGAGGGGTTAAGGACTCACGGGGCTGAACTTATATTCATTTATTAAGCAACCAGCTATTACCAAACTCGATAGGTTTATCACCTCTACTCAAGGGTCTTCCCACTCTTTTGCCACAGAGACGGGGGGGCTCTAATAAATAAGCTGCCCTGGAGCAGCTCGTCTGGTTTCGGGGTCTCAAACTTAAGTTCTCTTTGCTTGTTTTTGCTCACTAAATCATGATGCAAAAGGCACGAGGGTTTACCTCTGCTTTATCTAACTTGACTGGGTTTTTTCATTTCTTTTTCAGCGTTCCCTTGCGGTACTTTATCTATAGCTCCTCAGATACTTTTTTATCTCCTATACTCGGCTAAATAATGTTTTATTTTTAATTTTTAGGTTTTTAAGACTTCTTAATATTTTTAGGAAGGTCTAGAGTTGGGGCTAGCTAATAGGTGTGTCAGGGGGCTTCGATTTGCACGAGGACTTTCTCAGTGTAAGAGAGATGTTGTTCTATTTTAACTACTCCCTGATTTAGCCAAGTGCACCTTCCGGTACACTTACCATGTTACGACTTTTCTCCCCTTTGCTGGCTGAGCTAATTAGGTATATTTAAATTTTAGCTTGGGGAGAGTGACGGGCGGTGTGTACGCGCTTTAGGGCCGCCTTCAGGAGTACACTCTATTTACTCCTTACTGCTAAATCCTCCTTCTAATGGGGTTTTCAGTCCAATTGTTCGTGTGCTCTAGGGTAGAGAATGTAGCCCATTTCTTCCCCCCTTATATGCTACACCTCGACCTGACGTTTTGGGCTATGCCAATTGTGCTTACTATATGTCCTTCATAGGGTATGCTGACGACGGCGGTATATAGGCGGTTAAGACAAAAGGGGGTGAGGTTTAACGGGGGTTATCGGTTCTAGAACAGGCTCCTCTAGGTGGATCTTAAGCACCGCCAAGTCCTTTGGGTTTTAAGCTAAAGCTCATAGTACCCGGGCGGATAGCAAATGTAATAAGCTATCATAGTTTGAGGCTGAGCATAGTGGGGTATCTAATCCCAGTTTGTTTCTCAGCTTTGGTGGCATCAATATTATAAAGTCACTTTCGTAAGAGGGTTTCATAGTCTCGTGAACGTATAACAGTTTTGAGAACATTCAACTTTAGTAATACTACATATTTAACCACGCTTTACGCCGAAGGGTGTCAATTTGAGCCTCTCGTCTAACCGCGGTGGCTGGCACGAGTTTTACCGGCTCTCTTGGCTTTAACTAAGTCAAGTTTACACTTATTGCTTAATATTTATCACTGCTGAAGACCCTTGGGGGTGTGGCTGAGCAAGATGTCTTGGGCTATCTATAATGTGCCTGATATCGGCTCCTTTTTTCCTCATAGGAACTAAAGGGCATTCTCACGGGGGAGCGGAAACTTGCATGTGTAAATATGGCCATAATTGACACTAAAGTCAGGACCAAACCTTTGTGCTTATGAGGTCTTTCTAGGGCCTGTCTTAACATCTTCAGTGTCATGCTTTAATTAAGCTACATTAGC